GTAAAGTAGAAAGAAAAAGAAATAGAACCCCCCCTTGACAGTAATATATGTTGTATATGTAAATCCTAGATATGCAAAATGAAAAGAGGCATAATTCATCCAGCAAAGGGAACAGATATGGTATATAAAGAAAAAGAATAGGTGCACAACACAAATAAAAACAACAAAAAAAGAAAAAAATACAATAGAACAATAGAAAATCTAAAGAAAATCTAAATTGGAAAAGAAAATAAAGAAAGAACAATGGTCAATGAGATCAAAATAATGAATAAAAAAATTAAGGTTCGAATTTCATATTTCATATTCATAGATAATCTAATCTAGACGGTCATTTATAGTCATTTATAAAAGGATAGATAAATGAAATACAAAATACATCTGACTCATGATTCTTATTCATCTACTTGTGAAAAAAGGATTGGTTGGCTCGTTGAATTGAAAATTTACTCATTCAATGAGTAAAGGATTGAATTGGATTCGATTGGGTGGTATCAACTCAATCGAATGCTAACTCCCATTTACTTCTTATGGATTATGGAATTAATCGATCAACTTGCTATCGGATATTTCTTTTTCGATTCAGTACTTAAAAAAAAAATTCGGCATATTTTTATTATTATGATTTACGATTATGAGAAGCAATACCACGACTTCTGATCCTGCGGTTTCCGCACTTGAAGAACAAAACCTAGGGCGTATCGCTCAAATTATTGGCCCAGTACTGGATGTCATTTTTCCACCGGGCAAGATGCCTAATATTTATAATGCTTTGGTAATTAAGGGTCGAGATACTGTCGGTCAGCAAATTAATGTAACTTGTGAGGTACAACAATTATTAGGAAATAATCGAGTGAGAGCTGTAGCTATGAGCGCTACAGATGGTCTGATGAGAGGAATGAAGGTGATTGACACGGGAGCTCCTCTAAGTGTTCCAGTCGGCGGAGCTACTCTAGGACGAATTTTCAACGTTCTTGGAGAGCCTGTTGATAATTTGGGTCCTGTTGATACTCGCACAACATCTCCTATTCATAGATCTGCACCCGCCTTCATACAATTAGATACGAAATTATCAATCTTTGAAACAGGAATTAAAGTAGTGGATCTTTTAGCCCCCTACCGCCGTGGAGGAAAAATCGGACTATTTGGGGGAGCTGGAGTGGGTAAAACAGTACTCATCATGGAATTGATCAACAACATTGCCAAAGCTCATGGAGGCGTATCCGTATTTGGCGGAGTAGGTGAACGTACTCGTGAAGGAAATGATCTCTACATGGAAATGAAGGAATCCGGGGTGATTAATGAAAAAAATCTTGGAGAATCCAAGGTCGCTCTAATCTATGGTCAAATGAATGAACCGCCAGGAGCTCGTATGAGAGTTGGCTTGACTGCCCTAACCATGGCGGAATATTTTCGGGATGTTAATGAGCAAGACGTACTTCTATTCATCGACAATATCTTTCGTTTCGTTCAAGCAGGGTCCGAAGTATCTGCCTTATTAGGTAGAATGCCTTCCGCAGTGGGTTATCAACCTACCCTTAGTACGGAAATGGGTTCTTTGCAAGAAAGAATTACTTCTACCAAAGAAGGATCTATAACATCGATACAAGCAGTTTATGTACCTGCGGATGATTTGACCGACCCTGCTCCTGCCACGACATTTGCACATTTAGATGCTACTACCGTATTATCAAGAGGATTAGCTGCCAAAGGTATTTATCCAGCAGTAGATCCCTTAGATTCAACGTCAACCATGTTACAACCTCGGATCGTTGGCGAGGAACATTATGAAATTGCGCAAAGAGTTAAGCAAACTTCACAACGTTACAAAGAACTTCAGGACATTATAGCTATCCTTGGGTTGGACGAATTATCCGAAGAAGATCGTTTAACTGTAGCAAGAGCACGAAAGATTGAGCGTTTCTTATCACAACCCTTCTTTGTGGCAGAAGTCTTTACTGGTTCTCCGGGGAAATATGTTGGTCTCGCAGAAACAATTCGGGGATTTCAACTCATCCTTTCCGGAGAATTAGACGATCTTCCCGAACAGGCCTTTTATTTGGTGGGTAACATCGATGAAGCTACCGCGAAAGCTATTAACTTAGAGGAGGAGAGCAAATTGAAGAAATGACCTTAAATCTTTGTGTACTGACTCCTAATCGAATTATTTTGGATTCCGAAGTGAAAGAAATTATTTTATCTACGAATAGTGGACAAATTGGCGTATTACCAAACCATGCCCCCATTGCCACGGCTGTAGATATAGGTCTTTTGAGAATACGGCTAAACGACCAATGGTTAACAGTGGCTCTTATGGGCGGTTTCGCTAGAATAAGTAATAATGAGATCACCATTTTAGGAAATGATGCGGAAATTAGTACTGACATTGATCCACAAGAAGCTCAACAAACTCTTGAAATAGCTGAAGATAACTTGAGTAGAGCTGAGGGTAAGAGACAAGCAATTGAGTCAAATCTAGCTCTCAGACGAGCTAGGACACGAGTAGAGGCTGTCAATGTGATTTCCTAGTAGTAGTCAATACATTCAATCAAAATCAAAAGAATAAAGAATAAAAAAAAAGAGTTCTTTATTATATTTATTATACACTACATTATTATATTTATAATACACTACATTTTGTATTTTGTTTTGATTTTGATTCCACAAATTGAACACAATGAAGTCTAATCTGATGATAGAACGAAAAAACGAGGATGGGTAGAAAAACTTACTAGATACCAGATTCCATGGTATCTAATAAGTTCTACCTACTATTGGATTTGAACCAATGACTCCCGCCGTATGAAAGCAATACTCTAACCACTGGGTTAAGTAGGTCATTTATCACCACAAAAAGGTCTTCTCGATGGATTATAGGTAAAATATGCTTTCTAAGCAATATCAATCTTTTACCAGTAAACGTAAACGGATCGGAGAGTTATCATATGCATATGGGATACCCTTCTTGACAATAAATTGTCTCTATGTTAAAATAGTTATGACAAGGGCTATAGCTCAGTTAGGTAGAGCACCTCGTTTACACGTGCGCCAATGCTTTTCAAGGGAGCCCATTATGCAATGACCATAATTGATCTTTTTGAGAAGTCGATGTCTTACTCCGTAGATTCGAGAGAACAAGAGAAAAATAGCCTGACAAATATTTGGTTCGATCCGATTCAGGTGCGAATTCCGCTGCCAAATAAATCAAATGGAACCCGCCATTGTAAGGTAAATGCCCAGTCCATTCAATGCCAGGCATAATGAGTATAAGGGTCTCAAAAGAACCTATTTTCGTCCTATGAGCTTTGAGGTGTATGAAGTCTCATATTTGACTCTTGCAGCGGAGCGATAGAGACTCCATTTAACTTAGGTTGATCTAGGCCGAAGGCAGACCTAAATCAAGGTCACTCTTCTTTGAAACACTTTGGTATTGCTCCTAGATCAGGATACAAATAATGAATCAGAGCACATGGAACCATCTCATTATCTTTTTATCTTCCTGTAAAGAAAAAATATGGTGGACTAACTGATCTTTACATCAGTTGATGAAAGAGCCCAATGCAACAAAATGCATGTTGGGTCTTTGAAACAGTTCGAATCATTTCGATAATAAAAAGTTTTCTCTGTTTTACCGAGAAGGTCTACGGTTCGAGTCCGTATAGCCCTAATACATACATTATACATTCCATTTTTTTGTATAGAGATTTTAGTAGTTTTATTTTATTGTTCCTACTATGAAAATAAAATAAACACAATAATTCATTTCAACGTATCCAATTGGTATTTGTTAAATCTCGGATCAAATACCCATATCTCTTCATCCACTTTCATGAATGAATTACAAATTACATATGATATTTTTCCTCTTTTCCTGCTCATGAAAAAAGAGTTAGTTATACACTTTTTTTGGGGTTTGGTATACCCAAACCCAGTCAATTTTAAAATCATGACGGAATCCTGTCTAAAGACTTCAACCTGACCCAAGCAAATCCAATCCTAAGTCGCATGGATCTAGGACCTATTCTTTTCTTGATCTTGAGTATTTGTGGATAATCACTTTTTGGCCGAACAATAAACCTAATAGATTCTTAGATTCTTGCAATTTGAAACAATTTGAAATTTGTTTCAAAGATACAAAGATAATGTAGGGCTAATTAATTAGCCCTACATCCATCAAGGTTCCTTCTTATATATTCTAAAAGTTGAGTGGATTTGGGAATTTGGTCTGTCGAATTGCTCGATAATCGATAATGTGTGATTCTTTCTATTCTTTCTATTAGACTATTACTACTATTACTATTAACTATTAGGAGTATAACTATTAGGAGTAGATTATTATAAGGATCTTATATTATGCCGATCGTTCACGATTCCGTCAAATTATTTAATATAATTATAATATATTATATTATATTAATTTAAATTTAATATTAATAATTTAATAATATTAAAAAAAAAATTTTAAAGAAAATTAAAATAATAAAAAAAGATAATAATAATATTATTAATAAATAATATTAATATTAATAATAAATTCTATTAAAAATTAAATAAAATGAAATATAAAAAATTTTATTATTTTTATAAATATTAAATATAAAAATATTAATATTAAATATAATAAATATAATATAATATTAAAATTAAATATAATAAATATAAAAATATAAATATTACTATGAATACTAATACTATATATAGATATAGTAATAACAATATAGTAAGACTATTACAATTGAATATTTCATATTGTATTGAATTTAATATTGTTAATTCTTAATTATTTAATTTCTTTAGAATTTCTTCTTTACTATAAGAAGATTCTTTACTTTATAAGACTTTAGATTTATTCTTAAGATTAAGAATTTATAAGATTAAGATATTAAGTATATATATTAAGTATAAGATAAAGTATAAGATAAATAAGATAGGATAAGTCTTTACTTTAAAAGATAAGTATAAACTAATTACACTAATTACTAAGTATTCTTATACCTTATACT